AATAGGGTGGCCGAGTGAATAGGCGTTAGATTGTAAATCTAAAGACAAGTTAATACTTCCTTATTAGGTTCCATAGTAAAATTTATAATATTAGATTGCAAATCTGAAGATGTGCACGGCACTGGAACTTAGGATTTAAAAGAATTTCTTTTTTTTTAGGCTTTGAAGGCCTTTAGTTTAATATAACTTAAAATCCTAAATTATAAAAGGAATTGGGAACAAAATGCCGAATATGTTAATAAATGACATGGAGAGGAGAGGGAAAGAAGAGGAGAATAGTGATTTCAACTTAACGTTAGAAGTGAAATAAGAGAATGAAAGTAGAGTTATGGGAACAAAGAGTCGCAGATAGAAGTAAAGTGTAATAAGACTCGAAACTAGAAGGATTAAAAGAGGAAAAAATATTGAGTTACAAGCCATATATTGAATTATAATTCATTTAGGAATGAAACCCAAGAAAGGAGGAAGACCCCCAAGCGAGAGAATATTTATTGGGATAAATATGTTCATTATAAGATTTTTCTTAGATTGGTTGAGTAGATTAGATATAGTGAGAGACTGGGAGGTGTATAGGAGCACAACTACGGACCCGGAAACAAAAGAGTAGAGAGAGAAATATGTTAGTCAGTATATGTCGCCTATATAGATACCTACAAGTATCCAAGATATATGGTTAATTGATGAAAATGCTATTAATTTACGTAACTTCATAATATTTAGTCCTCCAATAGCTCCGGCTAGGGATGATGTAAGAGCAGAAATCATAATGATCGATATTAGTATGTTAGAGAAAGTTAAGTAAGAGATTAAAAATATAGGGGCCAGCTTTTGGATAGTTAGGAGGACAAAGGCCTGGGGTCAAGACAGACCCTCAGTTACTTGGGGAAACCAAAAATGGAAAGGGGCCGCTCCTAGTTTTAGTAATAGGGAGAGGAGAATTATGATATGGGATACTGATTGGGCATAAAGGAAAACTGAAGCTGATATAATTAGAACGGTTGAGGCTAAAGCTTGAATAAGGAAATATTTAATGGCTGCTTCAGAAAGGTAAGGACAAAGCTTAGTTGTAATCAAAGGAATAAAGGAGAGAAGGTTTAATTCGAGGCCAAGTCAAGCTCCAAATCAAGAAGTAGATGAGATCGATAAGGTGGTACCGGAGATAAGAGTGAAAAAAAAGAATAGATAGGAAATTGGAAAGGTCACTAAAAAGAGAAAGATTGGACTTTCATTTACGGGGTATGAGCCCATTAGCTTAATTTTAGCTTATCTTTAAGTATTTGTTGGTGTAAAGAGCACATAAAGTTTTGATCTTTAAAGGGGCGGTGTAAATCCGTTACAGATAATATAGGTAAATAAATTACATTATTAGCTCTATCAAAGCTACCCTTTTAAATCAGGCACTATATTAGTGGTATAATAAAATGGAAGTAACAAAGGGTTAGTAATTATAATTAACTGATGTAAAATTTAAGAAATGTTTAAGAGAATAAAATAGAATAAAGGTATTAAACAAAGAAATGAGGGGGAGGCAGCAGAGCATATGTTTAGCATAGACTGGGCTAAAGATCTGAGTAGAAGCGTATAAATGTACATGAGTGTGTGTAGATGTGCAATTAAGTGTATACGTATATATATATATATATATATATATATATATATATATATATATACATCTAATTCAGGTTGTTCTCTCAGAACATAGGTAAGAATTACGATTCTTTTTATATAAGCCATATAAGCAAATTATTTGATTTATAAAGAGATCTCGTAATATGAATAACTGAAAGTTTTTATATTCACAGAAAACAACTTTAAAATCATAGAATTAGGCGGTACCCATCAGGTACCGCCTTTGGAGAAGTTTGTCAGTGTTGCCTATAAGAGATCTTTTTATATAGTAGCCCTCAGCTTACATCCTTATAAAGGAAGTGTGTTGCAGCGGTGTGGGAGAGTCGTCTTCCTGGATTCTGCCGAAACAGTAAAGGAAGGAAGACGACTTTTCCAGGAGCATGTTCAACCACTTCCTATTGGATCGGTGTGGTAGAGTAGGGATAGTTAGAATAGGTATGTTAATTATAAAGGAAGGGGGAAGTGAGAACTTCCCCCTAGTCTTCTTGATAGAGATATAATGATAAAAAGAAGCTAATATGTAGAACAAGGTAGTTCCCAAATACTCATTTAATTTATAAATGATTATAGAAATAGAGGGAGGGGTATAAAATAATGATATACATATAGGAGTATAATTTATATAGCTGTAGCTTCTAATATATCCACTCGCCATGTAAGTTATAAATCGAAATACTCTGTATTTTATATTTTTTTTCTTGAGTAATACGTGTTACTTTAGATTTAGCATCAGATTAATGTATCTATACTTTATTGAGGTATGTGGAGTGTTATAAGATGGATTGGTATATATACATATAATATATATATATTCGGTGTTTATTAGTACTTATAAAAATTAAGGATTAAGTTATTGGCTGTTAGTATAAAGTATTATTTAATAGTTTAGAAAAGTTTGATTGTTTCTTGTCCCCTTGCGGTTATTGAAATTGAAATTGTATGAGAGTTGTTGCGTGTATTAGCTCTATATTTAAGATTTATGGGCAATTAGAAAATGGTAGCATAAGGGCTATGAAGTTAAATTCTCAGCATATATAATTAGATAAATTTAATAAAGTTAAGATCTAGCAGTAAGTTTAAACCTGATTAATATTGTGCCAGCAGTCGCGGTTATACTTTGAGGTTAAGTAAGGGCGTATCGGTCAATAGTTAAGCGAAAAAATTGTAGTCATTAAAGCCTAGTAGAATAAAAAAGTGAAATTAGGATATCCTTGGAGGTCAGAGTGTGAACTACTAATGTAAGCCGAAGCGATAAAATGTTGGGGTTAAACTAGGATTAGATACCCTATTATACCAAAGAGTAATTTCATTAGGCCTGAGTAGTAACAGTTATGTTCTAAAAATTTGAAAAATTTGGCGGTGGTTTAGTCTTGTCAGAGGAACCTGTCTTTTAAACGATACACCACGAAATATCTTACTTAAGTTAGTAGAGTATGTATACCATCATTATTAGGTAATTTTTATAGAATAAATTACTGTATTACGATTAATAATGTTAAATATATTAGATCAAGGTGCAGCTTATACTTAAGTCAAGATGGGTTACAATAGAATTTATGCTATACGAATGAGTAACTGAAATTGTGACTCGGAAGGAGGATTTGATTGTAAATCTAGTTTAATAAGCTAGTTAGATATAAGCTCTAAAGCATGTACATATCGCCCGTCGCTTTCATTAATAAGATGAGATAAGTCGTAACATAGTAGGCTTACTGGAAAGTGAGCCTGGAAGGATCAAAGTAAAGCTGAATAAAGTGTAGCGTCTCACTTACGTTGAGAAGAATTATTGTGCAAATCAATATACTTTGATTATTTAGAAATATTGCTAGAATCAACTATTATTGGTAAATAAGGTATATAAAAATTAATATAATTTGGATAAAGTAAAGATTATTAAAATGTTCACAGTGGCTATAGATTATAAGTACTGAATAGGAAATATAACTAAATTAGAAACTAGTAAAGTAGATATAGTGTGTCGTACCTTGTGTATCAGGGGTAATCTAAATTTCTGCAATCATATTGCCAGTCCCGAAGTAAGGATAGCTAGTAGGTCAAACAAGCTTTTGTTATATAAAGATTTGGAATGTTATACTAAAGATGAAACGTCATACGAGCCTTGCAATATCTGGTTCTCCAGGAATAAAATATAATTTGACCACTAGATTAAATTTATTTAGTGGTAAAGGATAGGAGGGACGAGCTTCTTATCACTAAAATAATCAATTAATAGATTACTTACTAATTAACTTCTCTAGGCTTAAAAGTAGCAATGATAGAAAAGTGTTCTAACTTAGGTTGTATGAGAAAATTATTTATAAGATCTTTAATTGTTACTGGGGTATCATTTTAATCTCGGAAATTTGAGAAACAATGATTATATAAGTAGATAAATAATGTAACAGTGCAAGTGTAGAGTACTGTGAGGGTTATAAAAATTATGGAGAAGTAAAAAAGGAACTCGGCAAATAATTTCTTTGCCTGTTTATCAAAAACATGTCTATTAGATAATATTTATAGTCTAGCCTGCTCACTGATAAGAATTATTAAATAGCCGCGGTATCTTGACCGTGCAAAGGTAGCATAATCATTAGCTTCTTAATTGGAAGCTTGTATGAATGGTTGGACAAAGGAAAAGCTGTCTCTTTTATTAAAATTGAATTTAACTTCTAAGTGAAAAGGCTTAGATACTTTAGAGGGACGATAAGACCCTATAAAGCTTTATAAATTTAAAGATTTTACATATTTTATCTATAATGGTAATCTCTGGAGAATTTATTGGGTTGGGGCAACAAAAGTATAATTATCAATAACTGCTATAAAATAATACAATTATCTTTGTGTGGGTAGATTAGTTGATCCCTGAAAAGGATTAAAAGATCAAGTTACTTTAGGGATAACAGCGTAATTTATCCTGAGAGTTCTTATCAAAGGAAAAGTTTGCGACCTCGATGTTGAATTAAAATGTCTTTGTAGTGCAGCAGCTACACAAGAAGGTCTGTTCGACCTTTAATTTTTTACATGATTTGAGTTCAGACCGGCGTGAGCCAGGTCGGTTTCTATCTTCTAGAAATTAATAGGCTGCTCTAGTACGAAAGGATTGAGCAGCCAAAATTCTTTTAACGGGTTTGAAATAAGCTATTTTGTCAGATAATATGTACTAGACTTAGGATCTAGTTAAATAGAATTAAGTTCTATAAATAGTAAAATAATTTTTTCTAATTGTTTTATGTTGTTGGTGGAGATCGTAAACTATTTAATTTTGATAATTTGCGTATTAGTTGCAGTAGCCTTTGTTACTTTGTTGGAACGAAAAATTTTAGGATATATTCAGATTCGTAAAGGTCCAAATAAAGTAGGTTATATAGGGTTGTTACAACCTTTTTCAGATGCAGTAAAGCTTTTTACAAAAGAGCAAACTATACCTATTATATCAAATTTTATTGTGTATTATTTGTGTCCGGTATTCAGTCTCTTCTTGTCTTTACTAGTATGGAGAGTCATACCGTATGATGTAGGGCTAGTAAGGTTTAATATAAGTATTTTGTTCTTTTTTTGTTGTCTAGGTATAGGAGTGTATAGGGTAATAGTAGCAGGATGGGCTTCAAACTGTAAGTACTCCTTATTAGGAAGGTTACGGAGAGTAGCTCAGACTATTTCCTATGAAGTTAGATTAGCTCTAATTTTATTATCATTTATTATATTGCTGGGAGGATTTAGTCTAGAGTTGTTTGTAAAGTACCAGAGGCATTCTTGATTTATATTGATATCTCTGCCTTTAAGAATGGTTTGATTTGCCTCTTGTTTAGCTGAAACTAATCGAACTCCTTTCGATTTCGCTGAAGGTGAATCAGAGCTAGTCTCAGGATTTAATACTGAGTATAGAAGGGGAGGGTTTGCTTTAATTTTCATAGCAGAGTATTCGAGGATTCTATTTATAAGGGTCCTATTTGTAATCATTTTTATAGGAAGAAGACCTTGTAGAGTTTCTTTTTATCTAAAGTCAATGCTAATTGCTTTTGTTTTTGTATGAGTCCGGGGAACTCTTCCCCGGCTTCGGTATGACAAGCTTATATATTTAGCTTGAAAGAGATTTCTGCCGGTATCGATTAATTATTTAATTCTTTTTATTGGGGTGAAGTCTTTATGCTTTGTTCTTAATTTATAAATATAACTAAAATTGTACATTGATAATTAGAGGTCGATTATTAAGAGAAATCTCTTTTCTAATACTTTCAAAATATTTATTTTGTTATAAACTAAATAACCATTTTAGCATTTTATCTCATCCTATTAAAAGAAGAGGATTAATAATGAAGAGAAGGAAATAAGTAACTGTGAGAATTTGGCCAGTAAGTACATAAGGTTCCTCTACCGGTCGTGCACCGATCCATGTTAGAAGCACTAGAACTGATACTAATGTTCAGAATATAAATTGGTTTAGGGGGTAGAAGGTAAGACTACGGAAATTTGAAGTGTGTGTGAATGGGAGAATTATAATAATAGCAACTGATGCAACAAGGGCAATTACTCCTCCTAACTTGTTTGGAATGGAGCGAAGAATAGCGTAAGCAAATAAGAAGTATCATTCAGGTTGAATATGCGCAGGGGTAACTAGAGGGTTAGCTCTAATAAAGTTGTCAGGATCTCCTAGGAGGTAGGGGTTAAGAAGAGACAAAATGAGAAGAAGTGTAAACATAACAATAAATCCTACGATATCTTTAAATGTGAAGTAAGGGTGAAATGGGACCTTGTCTAGCTGTCTAGATACTCCAAGGGGGTTGTTAGCTCCTGATTGATGCAAGAAGAAAATGTGGATAATAGTCATTGCTGCAATGATAAATGGTAGAACAAAGTGGAAAGTGAAAAAACGAGTCAAGGTAGCATTATCAACTGAAAATCCACCTCAAATTCATTGAACAAGGTCAGTGCCAATATAAGGAATGGCAGAAAATAGGTTAGTAATAACTGTTGCTCCTCAAAAGGATATTTGTCCTCATGGTAAGACATATCCTAAAAAAGCTGTGGCCATGACTATGAATAAAATTACTACACCTACTATTCAGGCATGGAAGATTATGTAAGAGCCGTAGTAAATACCACGTCCAATGTGAATGTAAATGCAAATAAAAAAGAAGGACGCCCCGTTGGCATGCATAGTTCGTAGAAGTCAACCGTAGTTAACGTCTCGGCAAATGTGGGCAACACTTGAAAATGCTAGGTCAATGTGAGCGGTATAGTGTATAGCTAGAAAAAGCCCTGTGGCAATTTGAATAACTAAGCAAAGACCGAGAAGTGAGCCAAAATTTCAAAAGGTCGAGATGTTTGAGGGAAGAGGCATGTCTACCAAAGAGTTGTTAATAATTTTAAATAGGGGATGGGACTTACGTATTGGCGTTGTCATTAGTTGGAAAGACGTAAGGGTCCTTTAAACAAATTAGTAATTTTTACAACTACAATTAAGGTTAGCAGGAGATATAGGATAATATACAGAGTAAATCTTATAACATTAGAGCTGTAAATTCATCTGATAATAAATACATTAGATGTTCTAAACGTAAATGAGGGCAAGGGTAGTTGAGTCATAGTAGTCACTGTTAGAGGGTCCCAGAATAAAGTCAAGGATGTAAGGATTAGAAGGAATACAAGAGAGAAAGTTATAGCCGATCAGGAGAAAAAGAATGATTCATTAGAGGCTAGTGAAGTAACATAGATGAAGAGAACAAGCATACCTCCTAGGAAGATTATAAATAGAATATAAGAAAACCAATAAGAGTAGGTAGATAGTCCCGCGGTTAGGGAAATAAAGATGGTCTGAATTAGTAAAGTTAACCCTATGGAAAGAGGGTGAGCTAAACGAGTAAACAGGACTGAAAGTAGTAGGATAAGCGGGATAAATATCAGAGACATATCAGAGAATAGTTTATAAAAATATTAGTTTTGGGAATTAAAGATGAAGGACTTATTCCTTTTTCTCTGAAGTTTTAAGAAAAAATTCATTTTTGGTTTACAAGACCAAAGTTTTTAGTTAAACTATTAAAACTAATGGTAAATTTTAGGAGAGCTATAGTTTTCGTTCCTATGGTGATAATTTTTTGTGGAGTTTGAGGCTTTATTGCTTATAGAAAACACATGCTTAATTCTCTTTTGAGGTTAGAGTTTATAATGTTAGGGGTGTTTTGGTTGATAAGTAGGCAGCTGGCTCTGGTTGGCAGAGAAATTTATTTTTCCTTATTTTTTTTAACCCTTGCCGCTTGTGAAGGGGCTTTGGGGTTGACTATGTTGATTTTAGTAGTTCGTAGGCATGGAAATGATGTATTTTCCAGATTTAATCTTTTAGAATGTTAAAATTTCTAATTCCTCTTGTAATATTGATGAAGTTTTCTAAGGAATGGAAAGTAGTTCAAGTAGGTATGTTTTTTATTAGGTTTATCTTAAGGCTTCATTGCTACCATAATTTTTATTTATTCGGGGTAGGATTTAATCTTGGGATAGACTATATTAGGTATATTATGATTATATTGAGATTTTGGGTGGTGTCTCTGATTTTGATTTCTAGGCAGAAAGTTAAAAAGCTAGGAAACTTTGATGGTAGGTTTCTGGTAGTTAACATTATGCTTTTAGCACTGTTGCTGTTAACTTTTTCTTCGATAGATTACCTTATATTTTATATTAGGTTTGAGGGGTCTTTAATTCCAACTCTAATTTTGATTCTAGGTTGGGGGTACCAACCTGAACGAGTCCAGGCAGGGATTTATATGCTTTTCTATACTTTAGCATTTTCTTTGCCTTTACTTGTGTCTTTGCTCGTATTTTATTCAATTAATGGAAGATTAACTATTAATTTGAGAAATTACCTAAGAGTAAGAGGCTACTTAGGGAGACTATGGTATATTAGGACTGTGTTAGCGTTTATGGTTAAGCTACCAATATTTATGTTTCATTTGTGATTACCTAAGGCCCACGTAGAGGCTCCTATTGCAGGGTCTATAATTTTGGCAGGCGTTTTACTGAAATTAGGAGGGTATGGTTTAATTCGAGTCCTTATATTATTCCAAGAAATAAATAAAGAGTTTTGTTGGTTATGGATCAGGATTAGAATTATAGGAGGAGTGTATATTAGACTTGTTTGTATACGACAGGTTGATATAAAATCCCTGATTGCTTACTCTTCTGTAGTTCATATAAGACTAGTTCTTTGTGGTGTAGTAATTTTTAGTTGATGAGGGCTGGCAGGTTGTGTGATTTTAATGGTAGGACATGGTTTATGTTCTTCTGGTCTCTTTTGCTTGGCTAATATAGTGTATGAACGTACAGGTAGTCGTAGGTTGATAGTAAATAAGGGATTACTTTCATTTATGCCCAGAATAGGGTTGTGGTGATTTTTACTAAGAGTAAGAAACATGGCTAGACCTCCTTCATTAAACCTGATGGGGGAGATTATATTGATTTTAACGATGGTGAGTTGAAGAAAGCTTACAATTTTAGGAGTTAGGTTATTATCTTTTTTTAGTGCAAGGTATACTTTATATATGTATAGGCTTAGGCAGCATGGGGTTTTCTATAATTCTTTGTATTCGTGCTGTTCTGGTAAAGTTAATGAGTATCTTAGTTTGTTCCTCCATTGGTTGCCCCTGAATATCATGGTTTTAAATAGGACATTAGTCATAATTTAGAGATCTTTAATTAAAGAATGATTTGGAAAATTTCTATACATGAAATTAGAATAGTAGCTTTGGTTCTCATATCTATACTGTGCGGAGTTACAGGTCTTAATAAAATTAGGAGAGGTGTAATAGACGTAGTCGAGTGAGAACTTTTTAGTTTAGTAAGAAGAAGCATTGTATTTATTGTAATTCTAGATTGGGTTTCTCTGATATTTATAAGTTTTGTTTTTTTGATTTCTGGAAGAGTACTCTTTTATAGTGGAAGATATATAGCTGACGACAAGACTTCTAACCGATTTATGTATCTTGTTCTGGCTTTTGTGTTGTCTATGAGGTTGATGGTGTTAAGGCCTAACCTAATCAGAATTCTACTAGGGTGAGATGGACTAGGATTAGTATCTTATGCTTTAGTTATTTACTATAGTAATGAAAAGTCTGCTAATGCCGGTATGTTAACTATCTTATCAAATCGGGTAGGGGATGTAGCCATTCTGTTAAGAATCGGATTAATAAGAAGTCTAGGAAGGTGAAATTTCTTTTTTTATAGGTATTATCTTAATGAGGATTGAATTCTATTAAAAATTCTTCTCATAGTTTCCGCTATAACTAAGAGAGCTCAGATTCCTTTCTCTGCATGGCTTCCTGCTGCCATGGCAGCACCTACTCCGGTGTCAGCTTTGGTCCACTCTTCTACCCTGGTAACTGCGGGGGTCTATTTGATAATTCGTTTTAGTGCTGCTCTAGAAGGATCAATTGTTCAGAGAGTGTTGTTAGTTATTTCTTGTTTAACAATATTTATGGCAGGGTTGGGGGCCAATTTTGAGTATGACTTAAAAAAAATTATTGCACTATCGACCCTGAGGCAGCTAGGAGTTATACTAAGAATTTTATCTTTAGGGTATAGTGATCTAGCTTTTTTCCATCTGCTGAGTCATGCTTTGTTTAAGGCGTTACTCTTTATGTGTGCCGGAGTTGTAATCCATAGAGTAGGGGGCTATCAGGACATTCGTTTTATAGGAAATTTAGTAAAATTCATGCCGTTGACTGTTTCTTATATAACTATTTCTAATTTAGCATTATGTGGGTTCCCTTTTATGGCAGGGTTTTATTCTAAGGATATAATTCTAGAAGTAGCGTTTATAAGGAGAATTAATTTTATAGCATTAATATTATATATTGCAGCTACAGGATTAACAGTAATATACACGATACGCTTAATTTTTTATTCTATCAGAGGAGAGTACAATCTGAGATGTGTAACTAATCTTTCTGATGAGGACTGTATAATAACTAATTCTATAAGAGGATTAGGATTAGGCGCTATTGCAGGGGGAGCGATTTTAGGATGAGTTTTATTTCCTGAATGTTACATGATTTGTTTGAGAGCTTTTATAAAGAGGGTAGTTATTATGATCAGGATCTTAGGAGGATTGGTAGGGTATTTATCTAATATAATAAGAGCTAATTTTACTTTAAAAAGACTTAGAAAGTATGATTTGATTGTTTTTATAGGATCTATGTGATTTATACCAGCTTTAAGGACTCTTAAGATAAGGGAAAAGAGACTAAATTCTGGAAAGTATATAGAAAAAGTCTTAGACAAGGGATGGTTCGAGTTTTATGGTGGACAAGGAGTTAACTATATGATTTCTAATTTATTTTATATTCTGAATAGGATACATCTCAATAGGGTCAAAGTTTTCCTGAAAGTAGCTGTCATCACGATAATTGTTTTTATAGTAGCTGTTTTTTACTTATATAATTCAAAAGAGAATATTGCATTGAAGCTGCAAAAGTGGGTGAAGACTCTGTAGGTAAATTCAAATAGTTTAAATAAAAATGTTGACTTGTGGCGTCAGAGATGTATTTTTGTACTTTGAGTTCAAAGTACAAAAACAAGTAGAGCTAAGTTTTTAGAAATAAGACATTTCAGTTTTACAACGAAAATGTAACGTGTTGAATACACCATAAAAACAGGAATATAAACGGAATTAAACCGCTTAAAAAAAAGTTAGAAGCTTTCTCTTTTGTCATAATATTCCTACTTGATTGGAAAAAAAATTTCAATGTTATCATTAACAGTGATACACCTCTCTTTGGTTTCAATCAATTTATTAGAGACTTAGGGAGTCAAGGTTTAGGTCGAAACTAAATGCGATAACTTCGCTTTCTAATAAGCTAAAGCTAGTTCCTGAAAACACTTTATGAATGCAACTCATATGTCATAAATTTGACTATAGCCTTAGTATATGTTATTCCGATCAATCAAGGGCACCTTGTTTTCATTCGTAGTAGAGGCCAATAAGAAGAATTAAGAGGAATAGGGTTCCAGTAATAAGTCACGAGAACAGATTGGTTACGTTAAAGATTGAAGCTAAGGGCAAGAGAAGGGTAATCTCAACATCAAAGATTAGAAAGATCACAGCAATTAAGAAGAAACGTAGAGAAAAAGGAAATCGTGCGGACCCCTTAGGATCAAATCCACACTCATAAGGAGAGTTTTTCTCTCGATCAACAATTGTCTTTTTTGAAATAGCGGATGCCAGGGTTATGACAATGTAGCAAACGATGATTGTTAGGAGTGAGAGTAAAGTTATAGTAAGGATTATTTTTTCTAAAATTTAGACCTTCTGATTGGAAGTCAGATATACTTATTTATACTAAAAAAATTAGCCTCCTCATCAATAAATGAATACGTAGAGGAATAGTCAGACGACGTCTACAAAATGTCAGTATCATGCAGCCGCTTCGAACCCTACGTGGTGGTTAGAAGAGAAATGGCAGAAGAATAGACGTAGGAAACATACTAGAAGGAATGAGGTTCCAATAATAACATGTAAGCCGTGGAACCCAGTGGCAACAAAGAAGGTTGACCCAAATACTGAATCTGCAATAGTGAATGGGGCTTCAATGTATTCAAAGGCTTGGAGAAGGGTGAAGTAGAATCCTAAAATAATCGTTAATCCTAATCTTTGAATAGCTTGACTATGGTTTGATTCTATAATAGCATGATGAGCTCAAGTTACTGTGGCCCCAGAAGATAGAAGGATAGTGGTGTTTAGGAGGGGAATTTGAAAAGGATTAAACGGCTGAATACCATAAGGTGGTCAGTTTATACCAATTTCAATAGTAGGTGCAAGTCTTCTGTGGAAAAAAGCTCAGAAAAAGGAGAAGAAAAACAAGACTTCAGAGGCAATAAACAAGATTATTCCTCAGCGAAGTCCTTTGATTACAACAGTTGTATGGAGACCTTGAAAAGTTCCCTCTCGTGTAATATCACGTCATCATTGATATATAGTAAGGAGAATGGCAAAGAACCTGAGGATTAAAAGGTTCATATTATATTGGTGGAATCACTTGATTAGGCCTGTAGTTAGTATTATAGCTCTAATAGATCCAGTTAAAGGCCAAGGTCTTATATCGACTAAGTGGTAAGGGTGGAATCCGTGGGATGATGTCATTAGTTAATTTCTCTAGTGTAAAGAGTTCTTAATACAGCAAACACATAAGACTGAATAATTGCAACGGCAGATTCTAAGGTTAATAGGAGAACTTGCGAAAAGATAAGGAGTGATAGGATGAGGGATGATGTTATAGTAGGACCCGTATTACCTAGTAGGGTTAATAGTAGGTGGCCAGCAATTATATTGGCAGCTAACCGAACAGCTAGAGTTCCTGGTCGGATAATGTTACTGATAGTTTCAATTAATACTATGAACGGTATAAGAACAGGGGGAGTTCCCTGGGGAACTAAATGGGCGAATATGTGCTGTGTATGATTGATTCACCCTTTAACTATTAGAGTTACTCAGAGAGGGAGAGACAATGCTAGAGTTATTGCTATATGCCTAGATCTTGTAAATACATAAGGTAAAAGTCCTAAAAAATTATTGTAAAGAATAAGGGAGAATAAGGATACAAAGAATATAGTTGATCCTACACATCTTGGTGTTAGCAGGGCTTTAAATTCTTTATGTAAGGTAAGTATCATATCTCTTCAACACAAGGATCATCGAGATGGAGAAGCTCAATAAAGATACGGAATAAATAAAAGACCTAGAAGTGTGGAAAATCAGTTTAAGGAGAAGTTGAAGATTCTTGAGGACGGTTCAAAAATAGAGAAAAGATTTGCTATAATTTTCAATTAAGTTGTGGTGTAGCTGGAGTTCTAATAACCCTAGAGTCAATATATTCAAAAGGTTTAATAAAATAGTTAATTACTAGAAACAAGATAAGAGAAATCAAAAAAAACATATAAAGGTACAACCAGAGCAGTGGGGCTATCTGAGGCATTAAGAAATATCTTCTAAAAAGATAACTTTAACATGACAAATTAATATTATAAATTTAACTAATTTCTTTCACCAGAAGTAGGCGCAATACTATAATAGGTTTAAAAGACCTACACTTTCTTTCAGTCATCGGGTGAGTCAGAGTAAGAAGAAATTCAGTTTAAAAAGGAGTTAGTGTCAACACTTTCAATAACAATAGGCATAAATCTATGGTTTGCTCCGCAAATCTCCGAACACTGTCCGTAGAATAGGCCTGGCCGAGAGATTATGAATCTAGTTTGATTTAGGCGCCCAGGAATGGCATCGGCTTTTACACCTAGGGCGGGAACCGTTCAGGAGTGAATGACATCTGCTGCTGTAATGACGACTCGAATTTGAGTATTCATAGGTAGCACAGTTCGATTATCTACATCAAGGAGGCGGAATCCTGAAGATTCTAGTTCGTTGGTAGGGGTTATATATGAATCGAATTCAACGTCTAAGAAATCTGAGTATTCATAAGATCAGTACCACTGGTGACCCACGGTTTTAAGGGTGACAGAAGGGTTATTTACCTCATCAAGTAAGTATAAAAGACGTAAAGAAGGAAGAGCAATGAAGATAAGAATGATAGCTGGCAGGGCTGTTCAAATTAATTCAATTGTTTGGTGTTCAAGTATATAACGGTTGATAAAAGAGTTGGAAAGAATTGATGCCATTATATAGCCAACAAAGGTAATAATTATGATCAATACGACTATAATATGGTCGTGAAAAAAAATTAGCTGCTCTATAAGAGGGGAAGCTCTGTCTTGAAAGCCTAGATAAGTTCATGTTGCCATTAATAATGGGAGTTTATTCTAAAAGAAGATAATTCTTCCTGGTAGGAGCTTAAATCCTATACATCTTTCTGCCATCTTAGAAGTTAGTAATAAGTGGGATTTCTATATAAGAGTGATCAGCCGGAGGGTAAGAGTGATTTCATTCAATCGATGACGGCAGATAAGGAGAGAACATGACTGGTCGACTTGAGATTAGTGCTTCTCAAATTACAATTATAAAGATAAGTATAGCAATAAGGGAAACTATTGATCCCATTGATGAAACAATATTTCAAGTTGTATAGGCATCTGGGTAATCAGAGTACCGTCGTGGTATACCGTTTAGGCCAAGGAAATGCTGAGGGAAAAATGTAACATTTACACCAATGAATATAATGGTGAAATGAATTTTCATTCATTTAGGGTTAAGAGACATCCCCGTGAAAAGAGGGAACCAGTGGGCGATACCGGCGAAGATACCGAACACAGCTCCCATAGATAGTACATAGTGGAAATGAGCAACAACATAGTAAGTATCATGGAGAATAATGTCAATTGAAGAATTTGCAAGGACTACTCCAGTAAGCCCCCCGACAGTGAAAAGGAAAATAAATCCTAAAGCCCAAAGTATAGAAGGACTGTAATTGATTTGGGTGCCGTGGAGGGTCCTAAGTCATCTAAAAATTTTGATTCCAGTAGGAACGGCAATAATTATAGTGGCAGATGTGAAATATGCTCGGGTATCAACGTCTATACCAACTGTAAATATATGATGAGCTCAGACAATAAAACCCAGGATCCCGATAGCCATTATAGCGTAGATCATACCTAATGTCCCAAATGATTCCTTTTTACCAGATTCTTGGCTAACAATATGAGAGATTATACCGAAAGCAGGGAGGATTAGAATATAGACCTCAGGGTGGCCAAAGAACCAGAATAAGTGTTGATATAAAACAGGGTCTCCACCACCTGCAGGATCAAAGAAGGAGGTGTTGAGGTTACGATCTGTTAAAAGCATAGTAATAGCTCCTGCAAGAACAGGTAGGGAGAGAAGGAGCAGAATAGCGGTAATGAAGACTGATCACACAAATAACGGTATCTGGTCCATTCTCATGCCGAAGGATCGTATGTTAATTACAGTAGTTATAAAGTTTACGGCACCTAGAATAGAGGATACACCAGCTAAATGCAAGGAGAAAATCCCCAAATCGACTGAAGCTCCAGCGTGGGCAATAGCGGCAGCAAGAGGAGGGTAGACAGTTCAACCAGTACCTACACCACTTTCAACCATACCTCTTATAAGAAGGAGGGTGAGTGAGGGAGGAAGGAGTCAAAATCTTATATTATTTATACGAGGGAATGCTATATCAGGGGCCCCAAGCATTAAGGGTACAAGTCAGTTACCAAATCCACCAATTATAATTGGTATAACTATAAAGAAAATTATAACAAAGGCATGAGCGGTGACAACAACGTTATAAATTTGATCGTTACCAATAAGAGTTCCTGGCTGCCCTAACTCAGCTCGAATGATCAGACTTAGTGAGGTTCCTACTATCCCTGATCATGCTCCAAAAATGAAATATAATGTACCAATGTCTTTATGATTTGTAGAAAAGAGCCATCGTTGCAT